TTTTTTTCTTAAAAAAAAAAAAAAAAATAATGTGCCTACAGTAAAAGGACTAATCAGTTATTTCTTTCATCGCTCCAAACATGCCAATATTGGCACTAATGGTACGTAAATGTAACTCCTTGTTCAAACAACTATTCAGAGTTCCGAGGGCTCCTTGTAAAGCTTGTTGGAAAACCCGTTGTCGGACTTGATTAATTGCTCTTTGTTGTTCAAAATGAATGGTTTCATTTTTGTAATTTTCTAATTGATCCAAAGTCTTATAAGTTGAATTAATCAAATTGAATTTTTCTCGTTCTATCTCCGAGTATCCATTCACTCGAAACTGATCTGCTTCTATTTCTATTTTTCGTAACCGGGCCCGGGCTTTTTCCAGCCGTTCAATGGCCCCTCTCTGCAGTTCTTCTGAATTTCGAATACTATTCAAAATCCTCAGTTTGCGATTATCTAATAAATCACTTAATGAAAGTAGATTATCTTTCCATTCATCTCAAAACTTCGATGATCCCTTCCCGAACCAAACATGAATTTTTCGATTCATTTGGCTCTCCCACTCAATTACGTCAACTACTTATGTATGGGGGGGGTTCCCATATCTTTTTTTAATGTAATGAGCCTATCCTCTCCCTCTCTTCTCTATTCATATTCCAAAATGAATCTTGCGACTGATCCCTAATCCAAGAACAGAATATTCGGAGGACTCTTCTGACCAAATCAAAATATATAATTGTCAGCAAAGTTGTTTCTTTTTTTCTTCAAATCCAAAGAATTCTTCTTACTTTATATGGAGGTCATCGATTCAGCATAAATAAGGGTTGGTTGAAATACCTATTTTTCCAATATTTTCCAATCAAATTTCCAATACCAATAAAAGGCTCAAATCTTTTTATCAACATGAGTGTTTTATATCGAAAAAAAAAAGTCCAATAATTATTATTAATTATTCATTTATTAATTATTCATTTTGAAAACATTTCTATTCTATAGTAAAACATAGTAGTAGAAAGAGTACCGTGCTGTGTCTGGACTTCAAACTTTAGCTTTAACCATGTTAATGGTCCCACATTATTGGTTTGGTTGATAGAGAATCAAAATAGATTTACCAACAAATCACGAAATGCTATGGTTCTTAAATATGATTTGAAATTTATTCAGAAGTAATTCGCGGAATCATGCACCCTTTTCCCTTTGGTCCTAGTTATAACGAAAAAAAGTGCAGCTGGTTGGGTCCAGCCTATTCTTGAAATAAACAACTCGCACACACTCCCTTTCCAAAAAAGATCAATACACCAAGCACTACACTTAGATTTATTGGATTTGTTGCTAAAATATCGGTATTAAGCCCGAAACTCCCGGCGAATGGCCAGTTAACCAAAGAAACGAAAGAATCGGTTACATTTTTCATATGATCTCCTCTTTTAGATAGACTAAAAAAAAAAAAAGAACGCAGTTCTTTTTTTTTTTCTACGTAATATATATTTATTTAATTTATTTGTTTTTTTAGTAATTTACCTATTTCGAAACAGGGTCAAAAATTAGATTTCGAAATCCTTTCTTTGAATTGGCAATTGGGGATTCCCGATAAGAGGGATACTTATTAGTATTAGGGGCCGGGACTCCTGTCCATTGCAAAACCCCTCGTTTGTTGCAGCATCACTTAAAAAGAGGGTTTCCTTTAGACTAAGAAAGGGAAAGAAAAAGGCGAACTGGTATGCCTATCCTAATTCCCCATCCTCAAATCAGTCCTTCCAATTGGAGGAGTTAAATCTTGATAGAATTCAAAAAAGCCAGAAACACGGATATAATAAATAAGAGAAAAAAAATAAGTAAATTGCCCTTCCTATTTCTAGGATTAAACAAAAGGATTCGCAAATAAAAGTGCTAATGCTACAACCAGCCCATAAATTGTTAAAGCTTCCATAAAAGCCAGACTAAGCAATAAAGTACCTCGTATTTTTCCCTCTGCCTCGGGCTGTCTCGCGATCCCTTCTACTGCCTGGCCCGCAGCAGTACCTTGACCAACTCCAGGTCCAATAGAAGCAAGCCCAACAGCCAACCCAGCAGCAATAACGGAAGCGGCAGAAATCAGTGGATTCATGATAAGTCCCTCGCACTAAAATAAAGAAAAACTAAAGAAATCGTTAATGATACAATCGTCCAATAAATTATGACTTAATTATTCCGTCACTAGGATTCGCCCAGCCGAAGTAACTAAGAACTCCCAATTGGCGTAATAATAATATTATTATTGAACCATCAAAACTTTTTAGATATCTCTTTTTTAGTTTCGATCCACAGGCACAACACAGGATTTTTGTAAATCCATACGACTTTTGTTCTTCCATTTCTTTTTTCGGAACCCTTTTTTGAATTCTTCGTTCGTTTTCTTTCTTTCATCTCTTTATTTTTATTGATTCAATTCCCAGTCAAAGCATCAAAGCAAAGACGAAATCGAACAATTTCTAAATTTCTATTAGAATCCCTATCGAAATTCACAATAATCACAAGAGTAGGGTGGATTAGATATATCTTTAGTTCATATATAACTAGCAATATCTAATATCCCATATACATGTCTTTCTTACAGAACGTAAACCAACTATTAATATCTTAGACTCCAAGTATTCGTATCTTAAAGTCAATCGTATTCTCGAACCCCTTTTAAAACTCAAAAAATACACAAGAGTTGGCATTTGATTCCATATACCTAATTATGTACCCCTCGCCGAATCACCCCGTTTTTTATAAATCTCTTTTTTTTTTTTTCTATTCCTTTTCGTTATCATTATCCACCAGGCTACAATCGAAATAGACGAATTCATTGGGGCGAATCATTGCATAGAACTAAATATCAGTATTTGATTGAGGTACGGCCATGCAATTTATTATATTAATATTCTCTTTTGGTCAATCGTTGAATTGAAGAATTGACTAAAATCAACTAAAAGGGGAATTATTTTATAAAGCATCTTTCTTTTCTTTTTTTTTAATCACCCGCCTGTGATACTATAAGAATTTTTATTCAACTTATCACTCTTGGTATTTGCTATTCGAATTGAATGAACAAAAATGAACAAAACAATATAAAGAAAATATTAATTGGCGGGGAGAGGGGGGGATGATATAATAAGGCCAAAGAGGAATTTGAGGAAAAAGATCCTTTAGATCTCTTTCCTACAATTCCCCAATATCGTAATTTTTTTTCTACGACTCTTGATCGTATATGCGGTATTTGTAGATTTATGTTTGGATATGTATTTTTCCTAAGTAGAAGTATAAGTAGATTATCTTGAGTTACGCATCCATTGCCTTTGTTCTAAGCTACAAAAAAAGACTATTTCGAAAACGAGTCAATGATGTCCCTCCATAGATTCGCCTATATAAGCCGCAGCTAAAGTTGCAAAAATAAGAGCTTGAATACCGCTTGTAAATAATCCAAGGAACATGACGGGTATAGGAACCACTAAAGGTACTAAAGAAACAAGAACAACAACTACTAATTCATCGGCTAATATATTCCCAAAAAGTCGAAAACTAAGTGATAGAGGTTTTGTGAAATCTTCTAAAATGTTAATGGGTAAAAGAATTGGAGTCGGTTGAATGTATTTACTGAAATAGCCTAATCCCTTTTTGGAAAGACCCGCATAGAAGTATGCTATTGACGTGAGCAAAGCTAAAGCAACGGTAGTATTTATATCATTCGTGGGTGCGGCTAACTCCCCATGAGGTAACTCTATGATTTTCCAAGGTAAAAGAGCACCTGACCAATTAGAAACAAAAATAAAAAGAAACAGAGTTCCAATAAAGGGAACCCATGGGCCATATTCTTCTCCAATCTGAGTTTTGCTCACGTCTCGAATGAATTCAAGGACATATTCGAAGAAATTTTGAGTGGCAGTCGGAACGGTTTGTGGATTCCGAACGGCTATAAAGGCTGAACCTAATAAGATAGCAATTACAACCCAAGAAGTAATAAGTACTTGGGCATGGACCTGGAACCCACCTATTTGCCAATAGAAATGTTGGCCTACTTCCACACCGGATATATCGTATAACCCCCTTAGTGTATTCATGGAACATGATAGAACATTCATATTGCCCTCTGACCGAAATAGAAATTTAAAAAGAATTATTTTGATTCAACCATCTTCTTTTCGACTTGTCTACTTGAATTGTATATTTTGAATATCTGCTAATTGCATAATATCCACCAGGTTTGTCTCTTTTCTTTTGTGCAATTCAGGAATAGTACCCAATCCATAAATCTATGGAGTTACCAAAATAATTTATTTATCTTATTATTAATCAAGGATTTCGTATATAGCTAGAGCGACCCTCACAAATTGCGAATACTAATTTGTTAAGAATTAATCGGATTGAGGCTATAGCGTCATCGTTTGCTGGAATCGAAATATCTGCGAGATCGGGGTCACAATTTGTATCGATTAAACAAATTGTTGGAATTCCCAAAGTGATACATTCTCGAAGAGCCGTATATTCTTCTTGCTGATCAACGACGATTACAATATCGGGTACCCTCGTCATATATTTAATCCCGCCCAGATACGTTTGCAGACGCGATAATTGTCTCTTCAAAATAGCGGCATCCCTTTTGGGAAGACTGTCGAGTCTCCCCCCTTTTTGTTCCGTTCTCAAATCCCTGAACTTGTGAAGTCGCGTTTCTGTAGTGGACCAATTGGTTAACATACCGCCGAGCCATTTTTGATTAACATAATGGCACCGAGCCCTTATTGCAGCTCGCGCGACTAAATCAGCTGCTTTATTTTTAGTACCAACAATTAAGAATTGTTTTCCCCTACTTGCTGCATCAAAAACTAAATCACAAGCTTCTGATAAAAACCGAGCAGTTCGAGTCAGATTTGTAATATGAATACCTTTATGTTTTGCAGATATATAAGGTGCCATTCTAGGATTCCATTTCCGAGTACCATGACCAAAATGAATTCCCGCTTCCATCATCTCTTCCAAATGGATGTTCCAATACCTTCTTGCCATTTCTCCCCCACTTCTTTTAAGAGACGAGGCGCCCTGAAATAAATAATTGTTCCGAGGGAACCTTCTCTTCTACCAGAGAGTGACCATTGATACACGACCCAGGCCATTCATTACTTTCTATTCATTATTATCCTTCGTTCTATTCATTATTATCTTTCTTTTCGTACCATTAAAAAATCAAATGATCACAAATAGTTAAAAGAATTCGCTCCTAGGACTCATTAAACCCTCTAAGCAATTGTGCTCTGATGTATCATGGAAAGTCGTTGAAATGCACGAGTCAAATAATTCTCTGTGGTGTAAGAAAATATCTCTCATTTCCCCCCCGAATAAATTCCCTTTTTGTCTTTCCAAAAGAATGTTGTTATGCTGCCTTGAACAGTGGACTAATCCTTTGAATCCGGTACCGACTGGTATTATCCCCCCCAGAACAACGTTTTCTTTCAGGCCTTTCAACCAATCGATACGACCTCGGAGAGCAGCTTTTGCTAAAACTCGCGTGGTTTCTTGAAAACTTGCTTCGGATATAAAACTTTGAGTATTCAGAGACGCTCTCGTTATTCCCAATAAGATAGCTCGATAACAGATCACTTCTTCCAAAGCGCGCCCCATTCGTTCCGCTCGTAACAATCCAATCAGTTCGCCGGGTAAAAAAATATTAGACATTCCATCTTCGGAAACTAAAACTTTTGATGTTATTTGACGTACAATAATTTCTATATGCCTATTATGGATCTGCACCCCCTGCGATCGATAAACCTTTTGGATCTTATTAACCAAAGAGATACGACTTTGCACTATAGTTAGCTCAGCACCAATCAAGAATCCCCAGGGAATCCCAAGAATTCTTGTTATACTCGCGTTCCAACCCTCAACTCTCTTTTCTAGGTTCATCGATATTGAATCAAGCGAACGCACTTCTAACACCTGTTCTACTTTTGGAAGACCCTGCGTTATATCACCAGATCTCGATTTTTCATATATAAATGTAACTAATGTATCCCCTTCGTAAAGGATTGCTCCATAATGCCCATGAACAGTTGCTCCAGGAGTAGCCAAATAAGGCTTAGCTGATCGTATTACTACAGAGTTAACTTGAACAATTAAAACTTGACCGGATTTTAGGTATGGTCCCCTTTTGGTTATACGTACATTTTCACAAAGAAACTGCCCAAGACTAATTATCGGGGACATTTCCTCACAATAATTAGGCTGGAGAAAATACCAATTCAAATTAAATGGATTCAAAAGGATCTTACTATCTGTATCAGGATTATAAATTTCCCCGGTTTCGTCCATTAAATAATATTTAAGTACTTGAAAAGGCTGTTTTAAATTGTCAAGTTTCAAATATTTAGTTACCGAGATATGATTATGAGTTATTAAATAGTAAAATGAATAAAAATTCGCAATTTGAAGGAATGTTCCTAAGGGTCCCAACGAAGTCTTAATTGGAGTTAGCGAATCTTTTTGAATTGGAATTGATTGTTTTATCACATTGTGATATTTTACATCGTTCAATGGACCCATTCGAAAATAATTAGATGATGATAAAATTATCAAAACTTGGCATTCCTTATTTTTATTCAACAACGTACGAATAGTTCCTTGATTTTGTCTAAGCGATTGTTCAACCCCTGCCTTGCCAAACACGGAATAAAACGGATTGCTATTGGTGCGAGCTGAACCATTATCAGAAATTAATCCTGAACCCGACGGATGATCCCTTTTTCTGAGATACGAAATATTGGATTTCACTAAGTTGATTCTTAGGAAATTTCGAATCAGACCATTTGTACGTACTTCAACAAAGGAAGCACAAACCTCTTCGACGGAAGAACTTTTGTTGTCTTGGTCCCAATTCAACACTAAACACGTCCGAACTAATTGAAGACTTGTATCAGAAATTCCCCCAGCGGCTTTGCCCTTCCCATAAAGGACATAATTGACAACTCGAAATTGCATATTATCCTTTTCCCGCAGCGGATCCTGGGGAAAGAGTGTTGCTAAATTTATACCGTTCGCTATTTCATATGTGACTACGGGTCGAACCAAAACAAAAGACTTTTTCTTTGTAGGTGTGATCCGTTGAACATAGATCCACTTTTTCAATTTTTTTGATTCCTTAGTGGCTTCCTTAAGTTTTGTTTTTTCACTTTCTGGCGGTATCAGGATGCCACTGTGTCGGGATATCTTATCTATCTCTCCGGGAAAATGGATATCTCCCGAAAATATTTTTAGTTCAACCCCTCCCCTTTTTCTCTCCATTCGGACCAATCCGCCCACCCGGCTTCGTATATTTAAAGTGATTTGTGTGTCTACTCCAATGATACTATTATTCCGTACCATTAGGTAAGAAGATTCGGGAAAAATATGCACTTCCTCCGGAATGAAAAAAAGGCGATCTATTTTCATTTGGTATTTTGGCTTAATTTTTTTGAGTCCTCGATACTCAATCAAGTCCTCTTTTTTAACGATTGAATGCGCCCCCAGAGTCCCCCATTTAGTAATTCCGGAACTCTTTCTTCTGTATCGAGGATCGTCGAAATAAGCAAGAATACTATTTCTACGGAAAATACCCCTTACGGGTATTTCAATCGAGATACCTGAATGGGGCATTAGCTCTTTCTCTTGCTCTTGAATCGAGTGGAATGGAATAAGAAATCCATTTCTTTGCCTTTTTGCCAATAAATCCGAATTTGCGTGGAGAATTGCAGGATGGATGAGATTACAATGACCAGTACTTATGATTCTATTAAATCCCGAATAATCAGACATCTCAAGAATTCGACCTTTTTTTTTAGCAGAAAAATCAGAACTAAAAAATTTGTGTCCCGTTTGATCATTATTCACTGAGAGCGAGAGGCTAGAAATCTCTCTTCGTTCGACAGAAAGAGAATGAATATTCATTTGATCTTGATCCTTGTGGAGTGAAAAAGAAACTACACTAGATCTGCGTGAACCCCCCGACAATATCCATAAATGGCTTGTTTTTGGCAAGAGGTGGACATTACTATATGTAAATTCGGGTGCATGGTACACATCAGTACTCCAGTGCATTTCTCCCTCTGAATCAGAATAAATATGTTTTCGAACCCTCTCTTTAAAATTCAAAGTGTATGCTCCCGCCCGAATCTCAGCAATCACTTGTTCTGATTCGACATATTGATCATTTTGAACTAAAAGAAAACTTTTTGGTGGAATAGTCACATTGTGCATAATATCTTCACCCTCAATAATTACATCCAAATCTATAGAACATAGAAAAGCCGGATGCCCGTGACGTGTGCGCGTGGGATGAACCAAATCCTCATTGAATTTGATTTTACCATTAGAAGGGGCTCGTACATGTTCTGCAGTGCCCCCCGTAAATACGCCGCCGGTATGAAAAGTTCTTAATGTTAGTTGAGTCCCTGGTTCTCCAATAGATTGACCCGCAATAATACCTACGGCTTCCCCCAATTCAACCAGGTCACCATGAGTCGGACTCCGACCATAACATAATCGACAGATCCACGATGTACTCCTACAAGTAAAGGGGGTTCGAATAGATATTGCTTGTGTTCGAAGGGTTATGAGTCGATTGACAAGTCCAATCCCAATATCTTGATTTCTAATGGCAATGGATCGCTGGCCCATATATATATCGTCCGCTAATACACGACCAATTAATGTTTGGCTAAAAACCCTTTCCGACATCATCCTATTTTGATTTTGAGGACTCACAGAAATTCCTCGGACAGTGCCACAATCTGTTCTACGTACAATAATGTGTTGAACTACTTCAACAAGTCTGCGCGTAAGATATCCAGCATCTGATGTTCGGACAGCGGTATCGACAACCCCCTTGCGGGCTCCATAGCAAGAAATGATATATTCTGTTAAAGAAAGCCCTTCGCGTAAATTACTTTGAATGGGTAAATCAATCATTTGCCCTTGGGGATCAGACATTAATCCTCTCATACCCACCAATTGGTGTACTTGAGATGCATTTCCTCTAGCCCCCGAAAAAGACATTATATGGACTGGATTAAAAGGCTCAGTCATCCTAAAATTAGGATTCATTTCTTGTCGCAAATATTCACTTGTAGCATACCATATCTCAATGGATTGTCGTAGTTTTTCTATCGCGTGTACATTCCCATAATGATAGTGTTTTTCCAAAATAAAACTTTGTTGTTCAGCATCTTGGACTAGCCATCGCTTAGAAGGTATCGTTAAAAGATCATCAATGCCTAATGAAATAGATGTAGCAGTGGCTTGCTGGAACCCCAGGGTCTTTACTTGATCCAGGATGTGGGATGTATATGCCATTCCGAAGTGATCTATTAACCTGCTAATAAGTCGTTTAATGGCAGTTCCATCTATCATTTTATTGTGAAAGACCAGACTCACCCGTTCTGCCATAAGTACCTCCGTATTCCGCTGAGTAGGATTCGCCAATGGATTTTAGTCAATGAGTGGAAAACTTCCTTTTCTCGATCTTGATTCGCGTAGAAAGGTCAGCAATGGTGGTCATACTTGAACCGGAAAGGCCCAAGGAGTCGTAGAATTACTTAGTTTAGACACCAGATGATTAGGTACCATATGAGCAGGCCCGGCAAAACCCTTGTATAGCTTCTTCGATTTCTCGATAAAGAGAAATATGGCCCACGGTGGTTCGAATGTATATAGAAAGAATTTCTTTTTTTACACTTCGTACTATTAGATAATGCCCATAAATCTCATGAGAGGTACCCAAAGATTCATAGTGAACTTCGATGGGAGCTTCCCTTGAAGCAATAAGGCGTTGATCTAATCGCCACCGAAGCCACAACGGACTATCTAAATTGATTCTTTTCTGCCGATAAGCTCCAATTGCATCATAGGAATTACAAAAAAGGGGTTCTTTCGTATACGTATAGCTATTATCGTCAATTCTTTCATCTGGATAATTTCTTCGATTCCATGTATTATACCTATTTGCACAAATACCTCGACGATTCCC